AAAAGACGGGCTTTTTTCTAACATTATTTTTTGTTGTGTATTATTTTTTGTGTAATGTAACATAGGAATTATTATTATGTTTCTTTTTCATTAGGAGAGATGGCTGAGTGGATTAAAGCGTCGGATTGCTAATCCGTTGTACGAGTTATTCGTACCGAGGGTTCGAATCCCTCTCTTTCCGTTTCAGTCGATGGTTTGGTATCTTGCAAATTCCACTTTAGCGAACACTTTGACTTTTTTTGTAATAGTAACCGATGGGGAGCCGCGAAAATCCTACGAACATTTATACGCATAAAGCAAGCAACCACTTCGTTTTTTATTCTTCACGTCCTGGATTACGCCCTGGATCATTAGACAGGAATCCAAAGATGAAGAGAGAAACAAAGAATATTACTACGGTATAAACAAAGAGTTTAAGAGTAAGCATTACACAATCTCCAAATCATTTTTTTTTTTGGGGGGGGGGGGGAAGGAAAAAGAGAATAGATTCTCTATTTTGAATTTTTAGAATACATATCCAATTTTGACATCACGAAATCAAGTTCTTTTTAGAATTTTATGTTCAAAATAGAAAGGGATTTTAAGAAATTCAATTCACACAATTCGAATAACACAAAGGGGGATCAAAAAAGATCCGACTTCCCGAGCAATTCACTGTTTGAATTGAGTCAAGCGTTCTTCATATTGTAAGACCCATCTGATCTTATCAATTGGTAGAATGTTTTTTCTCGAACTTGAATAAATCATGAATTTTTCTAGCACAATATTAAAGATCTCATCGAAAACTTACAGCAGCTTGCCAAACAAAGGCTAAGAGCAAAAATAGAACAGGTATTACTGGCATAACATCTACAATTGGATTCAAAAAAGCGTAGGCCTCGGGCAATTTGGCGAATACAAAACCGCTCGAATAAAGGGCAGAATTAATACAGATATACATGAAACTAAAGATATTAAGCATAACAAATATTTTGTTCTTGGAGATAATTGTATTTTGATTGAGTTATTAATAACTTATTGATAGAAGATAAAAATTAAGAAAAGAAAGTAAGGTAGACAAAAAAGGACTTCTTGGAACTGAACCAATCAAAACAAAAATCCTTCTATTCTCGTGTGAGAATTGAAGAAATCATACTTTCATACAATATCTTAATTGAATTCTATGTAATGATCAATAAATTAAGTTTTATTTTTCACCTATGTGTGTCAAAATCCTAACAGTAATACAATAATCGAATTTTAGGGCTTTGGACTGGAATTGACGAACAACCAATACCAATATTACTGTTTATTAGTACCTAATATAAATTGAGATGGGGCGTCGCCAAGTGGTAAGGCAACGGGTTTTGGTCCCGGTATTCGGAGGTTCGAATCCTTCCGTCCCAGACCGGGCATAAAAAAATCGAAATTCTCTTTTTTAGCAACTCTCTTAAGTATAATTTAAGATAAAATGTATGTGTATATCTTTTTTGTTTTTCTAATTTTGAAAAATGATTTTCTGAATCCGAACTTTTTTCAAAAATTGAATCGAATTCAAATAATACGAAAATTGTCAATGTCTGGAATAACAATTGAGACGGGGGTTATTCATTACGTAAACCTCCCATTTTTTTTTTTTGTAATTCCGATTTGATCTTTCGTTTCAGGATTCCAGATGAAAGACTAACAATCTAAATATTCCCTTCATATACAAGGAAAACCACTGTGTATCGACCAAAACAATGACTATTCATGATTCCATAACGGAATCAATTACATACCGGTTCCAAACTAGAGAAATGTTATGGTAAAACTTCGTTTGAAACGATGTGGTAGAAAGCAACGTGCGACTTGAAGGACATGATCCGCTGTGGATTTTTTTTACACCCACCTTTTTCGATTTTCTATGAATGGGCTCTTGGCTCGACATTCTTTCTTCTGTTCTATTAGAAGCCTCATGGGCGATAATGGAACTAGTACAGGACGGAGCTTGGGTATAAAGTATTTATTCATTTCTCAGGGGCAAGGATCTAGGGTTAATACTAATCAATAAGTTGGAAAAAACTTCGTAAGTAAATTTCGATATCGAAATCGAAAGGATCAGATTGGGACAATTTTGAAAGCCAAAAGCAAGGGGAAAATTTGTTGGAATTGGGAAAAAGTTTCCATCAAAAGTGTATCCGGTAAGAATCAATTGTTCATATGATTCTTTGAGATAAAGAAATCAAAAAGGGGCGTGTTGCTGCCCTTAAAAAAAAAGGTCAAGATCACCGAAGTAATGCCTAAACCCACTGATTCAAAGTAAAGGATCCTGGAACAAGGAAATACCATTTTCAACTGTCTCAGCAATTCGATCAGAATAAAGAATTCCAAAATCAATTTGCTTCGAAACGAGACAAACAAAAAAGGGGGCTTGAGACCGCTCAACAAAGGAAATGCCTAAGGATTTTCGTTTGGGTTTTGAAACATATCCAACTTGAGTTATGAGAGTCCGAATGCTTTTTTTTGTTTCTTTTTAAAATGAAAAAGAATAATTGAAATCTATAATGGATTTGATGAGTTTATAGACCTATTTGGCATTCTAATTCTATACATAGGCATAACTATCACTTCTAACCATTTTTTGTTTTTCTCGAGCCGTATGAGGAGAAAACCTCTTATACGTTTCTGGGGGGGGGTATTTTTCATCGATATCTATCCCAATGCGCCGTTTATCGAATCGTTGCAATTGATGGTCGCTCCCGAAGAGAAGGAAGAGATCTTCGGAAAGTGGGTTTTTATGATCCGATAAATAATCAAACCCAGTTAAATGTTCCTGCTATTCTCTATTTCCTTGACAAGGGCGCCCAGCCTACAGGAACCGTTTATGATATTTCAAAGAAAGCAGGGGTTTTTACAGAACTTATTCTTAATCAAACGAAATTCGATTAAGGAATAGAACAAAAAAAGAGGGTGTGGGTCAGTCTTATTTAGTTTTGTAGAATTTTTTCTTTACTACCCCCCCCTTTTTTGGTTCGCTTCAGGCCTACTTTTTTTTCGTATTTTATCAATCTGGATATTTAATATCCAATGTCTGTCATATTGACAACAGTGTATTGAACAAATATAATTTAGAATTTGATCGGGGCGAAATGAACCTATTTTTCTCCATCCTATTGTTTTTTTCTTGTGATGTTCAGAATTAAGTAGAATTTTTTTTATTCCGATTCTATCTGCCCATTCCAATTTTGGGGGTTGCTAACTCAATGGTAGAGTACTCGGCTTTTAAGTACGGCTAGCGTCTTTTACACATTTCTATGAACCAAAAGATTCGTACAAATCTTCGGGAGAATTTGTAAGACCACGACTGATCCTGAAAGGAATGAATGGAAAAAACAGCATGTCGTATCAATGGATAATTTTGAGAATGTTTTATTCTTGTTCACTCGCTCCAAAAACAAGTTTGAAGTCTTGGCGTGGAACAAAATCAATTTAATCCAAGTTGGGTCGAGTGAATAAATGGATAGAGCCTTGGGGTTCCAATTATAGGAAAACAAAAAGTAACGAGCTTCGGTTCTTAATTTGAATGATTATCCGATCTAATTAAACGTTAAAAAGATATTAGTTCCTAACGCGGGGAAGGGTTTCCCATTAGTGGATTATCAATTTTTTTAATGAGTCCTGAGTATTCGTGAGGCCTTATTAGGGGTTAGAGATGAATGTGTAGAAGAAGCAGTATATTGATAAAGATTGTTGTTTGTTCCAAAATCAAAAGAGCGATTGGAGTGAAAAAATAAAGGGTTTCTAACCATTTTGTTAGATTATAACAAAGATCAACCAATTAAATTAACTGGAAATGATAGGATAGAGAATCCGGTGATGAGTCTACTCGTTTTCAAGGTATCCACTTTTTACTACAATACTTTGTTTTCACCGTATCGCACTATGTATCGTTTGATCGCCCACTAAATCCCTTACCGTTGTTTTTAATCGAATTTCAAATGGAGGAATTTCAAGTATATTTAGAACTAGATAGATCACAACAACATGATTTCCTATACCCACTTCTTTTTCGGGAGTATATTTATGCGCTTGCTCATGATCATGGTTTAAACAGCTCGACGATGTCATTGGAAAGTGGGGTTTATGACAATAAATCTAGTTTCCTAAGTGTGAAACGTTTAATTACTCGAATGTATCAAGGGATTCTGTTGAGTATTGCTGCTAATGATTCTGATTCTTACCAAAATCCCATTTTTGGGCATAACAATCCGTCGTATTCTCAAATTATATCAGAAGGATTTGCTGTCGTGGTGGAAATTCCATTTTCCCTACGGTTGTTAGCTTTTTTAGAAGGGAAAGAAATTGACAAATCTCATAATTTTCAATCAATTCATTCACTATTTCCTTTTTTCGAGGACAAATTGTTACATTTAAATTATGTGTTAGATGTACGAATACTCCATCCCATTTGTCCAGAAATTTTGGTTCAACCACTTCGCTACTGGGTAAAGGATGCCTCTTCTTTACATTTATTACGGTTCTTTCTTCACGAGTATTTTAATTCCAACAGTTTTAGTACTCCAAAGAACTTTATTTCCGGTTTTTTTAAAAGGAATCCAAGATTGTTATTGTTTCTATACAATTCTCATGTATATGAATATGAATCTATCCTCTTTTTTCTCTGGAACCAATCGTCTCATTTACGATCAACATCCTTTCGAGCTCTTGTTGAGCGAATTTATTTCTATGGAAAAGTAGAACATCTTGTCGAAGTCTTTGCTAAAGATTTTCAAGACATCTTAGGGTTGGTCAAGGATCCTTTCATGCATTATGTTAGATATCAAAGAAAATCCATTCTGGCGGCAAAGGATACGCCTCTTCTGATGAATAAATGGCAATATTACCTTGGCAGTTTATGGCAATGGCATTTTCACATATCATCTCAATCCGGAAAGGTTCATCTAAAGAACTTAGACAAATACTCTATCAACTTTCTGGGCTTTCTTTCTAGTGTGCGACTCAATTCTTTGGTAGTACGG